AAAAAAAAGAAAAAAAAAAGAAGTATATAAAACAAGCAAAAATAAGCATCCAACCGGAAAATCCTATTATACATCCTCAAGTAATAAGGACTTCCATATTAATAACACAATCAATTCTTAGGAAGTATATTATATTACCATCATTGATAATAGCTAAAAATATTGGGCGTATCTTATTATTCCAATTTCCCGAATGGTCTAAGGATTTCGAAAATTGGAGTAAGGAAAGGCATGTTAAATGTACTTGCGACGGTGTTCAATTATCTGAAAAAGATTTGCCAAAAGACTGGTTAACCGCAGGTATTCAGATAAAGATTCTATTTCCTTTCTATCTGAAGCCTTGGTATAGATCGAAACTAAAATCACCTCAAATAGATGGACTTAAAAGGAAAAAGACAGAAAAAAAAAAGAAGTTTTGTTTTTTAACTGTGTGGGGAAAGACAACTGAACAGCCTTCTGGGTCGCTCCAAAAAAAACCTTCGTTTTTTTTACCTATTTTTAAAGAGCTCATAAGAAAAATTTTAAAATTGAAAACAAATTTGTTTTTTTATTTCAAAATGTTGAAAGAAAGAAAAAAATGGATTAACAAAGGTGTTCTCTTTATAACCAGACTAATAAATGGCCCCTCAAAAAAGAATCAAATTATTTTATTTGGGTTAAATGAAATAAATGAATGGGGGGAAACTAAAAATGAAAAAAATTTGATAAAAACTAATGAGATAATTTACGAATCGCCTATTCCAACTCTACCTAAAACTTGGACAAAAGATTCGCTAACAGAAAAAAAAATGAAAGATCTGAATACTCGCACACGTACAATAAGAAATCGACTAGAACAAATTATAAAAGATAAGACAAACGAATTTGGAATTACTCAGATAAAAAAGAAGTTTAACAAAAAAAGTAATATCATCAAAAGATTAGCATATCAAATTACTCGATTAAGCTTTAACTCTCATTATTTTAGCCAAGTTTTCATTGAAAGAATATATAGTCAGAACCTGCTAGGCCCTATTAATAGAATAATAATGAAAGCAAAACTTTTTTTTTCTTTTGAATCCAGAAAGAAAAAAATGGATAACTATATTTACAAGAATGAAGCAAAAAAAAAAGTAATTCACTTTCAAAAGTCATTTGTTTATATCTCTATTAGTAATAAAAATGCAAAACCCAAAAATGACTTAACTTCTTTATCACAAGCATATGTAGTATATAAATTATCCCAAAATCAAGCTATTAACTTAGACAACCTAAGATTTAAATCCGCACTTCAATATCATCAAACATCTCTTGTTCTTAAGGATGAAATAAAGGGTTATTCTTTTGGAGTCCAAGATAGAGCAGAATTAATGCTTCTGAATTATGGAAGAAATCACTGGAAAAATTGGTTACGGGATCACTATCAATATAATATATCTCATATTAGATGGTCGGGATTGGTACCAAAAAAATGGAAAAAAAAACTGAATCACAACTCTAGTAGACAAAATCAAAATTTAGATGAAAAAGAAAATTATTATGAATTAGCTTCATTATCAAAGCGGAAGCAGAATCTAAAAAAAAACTATCAATATGATCTTTTATCATATAAATCTATTAATTATGAAAATAAGAAGAACGCATATATTTCTCTTTTACCATCAAAAGTAAACAATAACCAAAAAATTTCCTATAATTACAACACCGATAAAAGAAAATTGTTTAGGTTAGGAGGTAATAATTATCTAGGCGAAGGTGCTATTCTGGGTATGGAGAAACAGCCTTATTTTGATTCCGAAATGCTCTACTTTTGTCTTAGAAAAAGAGTCGATATTGAAACCTGGATACAGGCCAATATCAAGAATACTAAGACAATGAATTATCAACTAATTGAAAAAATCGATAAGAGAAGCTTTTTTAATTGGCTGGGACTGAACAAAGAATTTCCTATTTTGAATCTGGAACTTTGGTTCTTACCCGAATTGATACTCCTTTATAATACATATAAACTAAAACCATGGATCATACCAATAAAATCACTTTTTATTGAAAAAAAGAATATCGCTTTAAAGAAAAAACCTCGTTTTTTTATAGCATCTAATGAATTAGAAAATCGAAATGAAGAAAAAAGAAAGGTATACCCACGGAATCTTGGGTCTGTTCTATTAAAACAAGAAGACGGTGGTTCAGACTATGGTGCGGAATCCGATATAAAAAATCGGATAACTGAAAGTGCTATGGACGAAGACCTCGATTTCTTCCTAACAAGACATTTGATTGTTCAATTGAGGTGGCCCTATTCTTATGAGATAAGCGTATTGAAAAATATCAAAGTATATTGCCTCTTGCTTAGTTTGAGAAATCCAAGAGAAAGCGCTCTATCTGCTATTCAAACAAGAGAAATGAAGCTGGATATAGTGCCGAATTTTAAGTATGTTACAGAATGGCTACAAAAGGGAGTATTTTTTATCGAGCCAGTTCGTCTGTCTGTAAATAATTCCGGACAATTTCTTATGTATCAAACACTAGATGTTTCTTTGGTTCAGAAGAAGAAATACAAAACGAATGAAAGGTATCGAGAAAACATTTATTTTTCAAAATCAATTGCAAAACAGCAAAAAAACATTGGAAATAGAGACATAGAAAATAAAAATTATGGTTTACTTGTTCTTGAAACTCTTTTATCGCCGAGACATCGAAGAGAGTTAAGAATTCGAATTTCTTTCAATTCAAAAAAAAATAAAGGTATAGATCTAAATAGGGTATTTTCCAGCGAAAACAGTGTTAAAATTTATGGTCATTTTTTGTTTGAAAGCTACTGTCTTGATCGATTAAAATTTTTTGTTTGGCCGAATTGTCGATTAGAAGATTTAGCTTGTATGAATCGCTATTGGTTTAATACTAATAATGGGAGTTCTTTCAGTATGTTAAGAATAAATATGTATCCATAATCCATAATTCGAAAATTAGAAATGTATGATAAGCTATTTTTCTATTTATATTATGTCCTGTAACCCACCTTCTATATTCAAATAAATAAAAAACAAACACACAAAGAAACAGACGTGGATACGTATTATCTTGCATTGTATTCGAATACATGAATAGTAATTCACTGATTATCAATTATTAATTAATTCAATCTATAAATGAATCAAAAGATTTTTATTATTTTAAGTTAAATTTTAAATATCTTTTATGTTATAAGTTCCACATTATATTATTATTACTGATCCGTAAAATTCATATCATATTTTTAAAAGGTTGGAGAAGATTTGCTTTTATGGTAAAAAATTCATTTTTCTCAGTTATTTCACAAGAAGAAGAAAAAAAAGAAGAAAGCAAGGGATCCGTTGAATTTCAAGTAGTTAATTTCACTAATCAAATCCGAAGACTTACTTCACATTTGGAATTGCACAAAAAAGATTATTTATCTCAAAGAGGTCTAAAAAAAATTCTGGGGAAACGCCAACGTCTGTTGGCTTATTTGTCAAAAAAAAATGGAATACGTTATAAAGAATTAATTGATCGATTGGATATTCGGGAGCCAAAAAGTCGTTAATTTCAAGAACGTAACTTTTATTTTTTAATTTATTCGTTATTGGATCATGAATTTCTTTTTGTTTTTTTGCAATTCCTGTAAAAATAAATCAAGGAAAAACCTATGAATGTACCAGTTATAAGAAATGACCTTATGATAGTAAGTATGGGTCCTCACCACCCATCAATGCACGGCGTTCTTCGACTCATCATTACTCTAGATGGTGAAGATGTTGTTGACTGTGAACCAATATTAGGGTATTTGCACAGAGGAATGGAAAAGATTGCAGAAAATAGAACAATTATACAATATCTACCTTATGTAACGCGTTGGGATTATTTGGCTACTATGTTCACCGAAGCCATAACCGTAAATGCGCCGGAACAGTTAGGCAATATTCAAGTACCTAAAAGAGCCAGCTATATCAGAGTAATTATGTTAGAATTGAGTCGTATAGCTTCTCATTTATTATGGCTTGGCCCTTTTATGGCAGATATTGGTGCACAAACTCCCTTCTTCTACATTTTCAGAGAACGAGAATTAATATATGATCTGTTCGAGGCTGTTACCGGTATGAGAATGATGCATAATTATTTTCGTATCGGAGGAGTAGCAGCCGATTTACCATACGGTTGGATAGATAAATGCTTTGATTTCTGCGACTATTTTTTAACCGGAATTTCAGAATATCAAAAACTTATTACACGCAATCCTATTTTTTTAGAACGGGTTGAGGGAGTAGGAATTTTGAGTAGAGAGGAAGCACTAAATTGGGGCTTATCAGGGCCAATGCTCCGAGCTTCCGGAATACAATGGGATCTGCGTAAAGTTGATCGTTATGAGTGTTATGATGAATTTGACTGGGAAGTCCAATGGCAAAAAGAAGGAGATTCGTTAGCTCGTTATTTAGTAAGGATCAGTGAAATGGAGGAATCTATCAAAATTATTCAACAAGCTCTGGAAGGAATTCCAGGGGGCCCCTATGAAAATTTAGAAATACGATGTTTTGATAAAGTAGACGATCCCCAATGGAATGATTTTGAATATCGTTTTATAAGTAAAAAGACCTCTCCCACTTTTGAATTAGCGAAACAAGAACTTTATGCGAGAGTCGAAGCCCCAAAGGGAGAATTGGGAATATTTCTGCTAGGAGATGAAAATATTTTTCCTTGGAGATGGAAAATTCGCCCACCGGGTTTTATCAATTTGCAAATTCTTCCTCAGTTAGTTAAAAGAATGAAATTGGCTGATATTATGACAATACTAGGTAGTATAGATATCATTATGGGAGAAGTTGATCGTTGAAATGATAATTGATACAACAGAAGTACACGATATCAATTCTTTTTCAAAATTGGAATCCTTAAAAGAGGTGTATGAGACCCTATGGATGCTTATCCCTATTTTGACTCTTGTAGTGGGAATCACAATAAGTATACTAGTTATTGTGTGGTTAGAAAGAGAAATTGCTGCAGGGCTACAACAACGTATTGGACCTGAATATGCCGGACCTTTTGGAATTCTCCAAGCTCTAGCAGATGGTACAAAACTACTTTTCAAAGAAAACCTTCTTCCATCTAGAGGCGATACTTATTTATTCACTATCGGACCATCCATAGCAGTCATATCAATTCTATTAAGTTATTCAGTAATCCCTTTTGGTTATCGTCTTGTTCTAGCCGATCTCGATATTGGTGTTTTTTTATGGATCGCTATTTCAAGTATTTCTCCAATTGGCCTTCTTATGTCAGGATATGGATCGAATAATAAATATTCTTTTTTAGGTGGTTTACGAGCTGCTGCTCAATCTATTAGTTATGAAATACCATTAACTCTATGTGTGTTATCAATATCTCTACGTGCGATTCGTTGAGACATTTTCCCTAGTTTCTTTATCATTGGAAAGAAATTGCCTTAATGACGGAAATCAATTCATTTTTTTGTTCTTCAACTTGAATGATGAACACAATCAGATAGTTCTATGAGTGAAAGAAAACTGCTTAGAAATTTGCAGTAAAAATAGTAAGTCTCATTTCCTATGTACAAGGATAAAATGTAAACATAAGCATTGTTTACCCCAAGATTGGTTGATTTATCATCCTGACTTGAAGCGGGTTTAAAAAACTTGATGTGGTTTTTACTATCGTTTGGATCTATATTCCCATTTAAGAATAAGTTGATAAAAACTAAGTGGGTAGTTTAGAAACACCAAGGTACACAAAGGATTAGTAATAGAGATTATGCAAATTACACAAAGTAGCATTTTCGCATAATAAAGAATGCCCATTGGGTCTTTAAATTGGTAGAAATGATAAGGTAGTACTTCCCATGATTCCGATCCAGAGTATGCCCCTACCCACTGAAACACAAAAACTATCAGGAACGAAAGAATCCTTTTTTAAAGTACCCCACCTGTTTATGTTTTGAGAAAGAAGAATAGGAATGAACAAAAAAAATTAATTACAAGAAAAAAAGATCGATCTTTTTTTCTTGTAATTAATTGCTATTAGTATTTAGTATATAAGCCATCTATTTTAGAGATAAAAGTTCTGTAACAATTGAGAAGTTAATGGAATATTAATTATTTTTCGTAATCGAAAATGGCTGGGTTGAAATATTTCTATAATATTATAATAATACTAAAAATATTACTAAAAAGAGTATTTTATTGCCGGATTAAGTTATTACTCAAAAAATAAAAAATTGAAATAAAGGATGAGATTAATTCAGAAATACTATTTTTAGAGCAGACGGAATTACATTGGCCTAATTCAGGACTTTTTTAATCGACTTTGACTCTATCTAGCATACAAATATATCACGTTAAATTTAAATAATACTAACCCAGTCCTTAAATTTCTTTAAGCTCCTCGAGGAGCCGTATGAGGTGAAAATCTCATGTACGGTTCTGTAATAGCGAGAGTGACAGTAATGTTATCACCGACTATGATTATCTAACAGTTCAAGTACAGTTGATATAGTAGAAGCGCAATCAAAATATGGTTTGTGGGGGTGGAATTTGTGGCGTCAACCTATAGGGTTTATCGTTTTTCTAATTTCTTCCCTCGCAGAATGTGAGAGGTTACCCTTCGATTTACCAGAAGCAGAAGAAGAATTAGTAGCCGGGTATCAAACCGAATATTCAGGTATCAAATTTGGTTTATTTTATGTTGCTTCCTATCTAAATCTATTAGTTTCTTCATTTTTTGTAATAGTTCTTTACTTAGGTGGTTGGAATTTGTCTATTCCATATATATTCTTTACTGAACTTTTTGAAAAAGCAGGCGGAGTCTTTGGAACGATACTGGGTATTTTTATTACATTAGTTAAAACTTATTTGTTTTTGTTCATTCCTATTACAACAAGATGGACTTTACCTAGACTGAGAATGGACCAATTATTAAATCTTGGATGGAAATTTCTTTTACCTATTTCTCTCGGTAATCTATTATTAACAACTTCTTCTCAACTCCTTTCGCTCTAACTATCCGAGTTTATACTTAGCCTTATTTGAAACAAGAGAAGGAAAAAACCATAAAATTATTCATATCTATTCACTCTATGTTCCCTATGGTAACTGGGTTCATCAATTATGCTCAACAAACAGTACGAGCGGCAAGGTACATCGGTCAAGGTTTTATGATTACCTTATCCCACGCAAATCGTTTACCTGTAACGATTCACTATCCGTATGAGAAATTGATTCCATCGGAGCGTTTCCGTGGGCGAATTCACTTTGAGTTTGATAAATGCATTGCTTGTGAAGTATGCGTTCGCGTATGTCCTATAAATTTACCTGTTGTTGATTGGAAACTACAAACTGCGATCCGCAAGAAACAATTGCTTAATTACAGTATTGATTTTGGAATCTGTATATTTTGTGGTAATTGCGTTGAGTATTGTCCCACAAATTGTTTATCAATGACTGAAGAATATGAACTTTCAACTTATAATCGTCACGAATTGAATTATAATCAAATTGCTTTGGGTCGTTTACCGATGCCAGTAATTGAGGATTACACAATTCGAACAATTTTGAATGCGCCTCCAATAAAAAACGGATAAGCTCCCTTTTATAAAAAATTTTGACTTTTTTTGATCTAAAGGAACTTTTTGAACTACTGAATTGCCCCCTTAAAAAATAAGGCTATTGGTGGTCCATTTATTGGATATACACATCCATTCTTTCAATTCAAAATATCTACCCTGGATAATTTGACTTTTTCCTGGTCCGATCAATAAGGTCATGAAACATTTCGATTTTTTATTTCTTATTTTTTATTATATATAATGGATTTACCGGGACCAATACATGATTTTATTTTAGTCTTTCTGGGATTAGGTCTTATATTAGGAGGTCTAGGAGTAGTATTATTTAATAATCCAATTTATTCCGCCTTTTCATTGGGATTAGTTCTTGTTTGTATATCCTTATTCTATATTTTATCAAATTCCCATTTTGTAGCCGCTGCACAACTTCTTATTTATGTAGGCGCTATAAATGTTTTAATCATATTTGCTGTAATGTTTATTAATGGTTCAGGATATTACAAAGATTTCCAGTTTTGGACTATTGGAGATGGGATTACTTCAGTGATTTGTACAAGTATTTTTGTTTCACTAATTACTACTATTCCAGATACGTCATGGTACGGGATTATTTGGACTACAAGATCAAACCAGATTTTAGAACAAGATTTGATAAGTAATAGTCAACAAATTGGGATTCATTTATCAACCGATTTCTTTCTTCCATTTGAACTCATTTCAATAATTCTTTTATTTGCTTTGGTAGGTGCAATTGCTGTAGCTCGTCAGTAACAATCTAACGATCAATTCAAATTCTTCTTTAGTCTATTTCATCTATTTTCCTTTAATTTCAAAATTGTTCTATAGATAAGATTAAGAAATACTTCTAGTTCCATCGATTACCAATATATTTCTTTGTCTTTGTTCTGTACTTTTTTTAGATTCTAATCACTCGAATCCGTTGAGTTGTTGTTTATATTGAAATGAATCAAGATTGAGAAGGAGTCGGTCAATGATGCTTGAGTATGTACTTGTTTTGAGTGCCTATTTATTTTCCATCGGTATCTACGGATTGATCACGAGCCGAAATATGGTTAGAGCGCTTATGTGTCTTGAACTTATCCTAAATGCAGTTAATATAAACTTCGTAACATTTTCTGATTTTTTTGATAGACGCCAATTAGTAGGAGATATTTTCTCAATTTTTGTCATAGCTATTGCAGCCGCTGAAGCGGCTATTGGACTAGCAATTGTTTCATCAATTTATCGTAATAGAAAATCAACTCGTACCAATCAATCCAATTTGTTAAATAGGTAATATGCATTCCACAAGTAGCAACCTTTATCAAATAGAAAATCAAATTACTTATTCTTCAATATTATGATATAAAATATGGGTTCATATTCCTATTTTCGAAAATTTATTAAATAAAAGTATCTTGGTGTTTTCCCATAAACCGACCCATAAATCCATTTTGGATAAAATTTTTGGTAAATCATTGGTTCATCTGATATCTAAATACATGATTCATGTACAAGTTTATTCGATCGAAAATTTATGACATTCAAAAATTTAGAGATAAAATGTCACACTCAGTAAAGATTTATGATACATGTATAGGATGTACTCAATGTGTTCGAGCTTGCCCCACAGATGTATTAGAAATGATCCCTTGGGACGGGTGTAAAGCTAAACAAATAGCATCCGCTCCAAGAACAGAGGACTGTGTTGGTTGTAAACGATGTGAGTCCGCTTGTCCAACGGATTTCTTGAGTGTTCGGGTTTATTTATGGCATGAAACAACTCGTAGCATGGGTCTAGCTTATTGATACGTTCCAAAAAAACTGCACTAATCCATTTTTTCACCGACAAAAACCCGTGCTCAAAATAATATATAGTTTATACTTTTTTTTTAGTACGGGTTTTTTATGGTCGAAATGTATCTTATCTTTACCACGACTTTTTTTCCTTGGTTAACAATAATTGTAGCTTTTCCGATATCTGCGGGTTCCTTAATTTTCTTTCTTCCCCAAAAAGGAAATAAAATAATTCGGTGGTATACTTTGTTTATATGTATCTTAGAGCTTCTTTTAATCACCTATGCATTCCGTTATCATTTTCGATTCGACGATCCTTTAATACAACTAGCAGAAGAGTATAAATGTATTAGTTTTTTTTCTTTTTACTGGAGATTAGGAGTAGATGGACTTTCTATAGGGCCTATTTTATTGACGGGATTTATTACCACTTTAGCTACTTTAGCGGCTTGGCCCGTTACTCGAGATTCACGATTTTTCCATTTCTTGATGTTAGCAATGTATAGTGGTCAAATAGGATTATTTTCTTCGCGAGACCTTTTGCTTTTTTTCATCATGTGGGAGTTAGAATTGATTCCGGTTTATTTACTTGTATCCTTATGGGGAGGAAAGAAACGTCTATACTCCGCGACAAAGTTTATTTTGTACACTGCAGGAGGTTCCATTTTTCTATTAATGGGAGTTCTGGGTATTGGTTTATATGGTTCCAATGAACCTACATTAAATTTTGAAATATTAGCTAATCAATCGTATCCTGTAGCATTGGAAATAATAGTCTATATTTTATTTCTTATTGCTTTTGCTGTCAAATTACCAATTATACCCCTACATACTTGGTTACCAGACACCCATGGGGAAGCCCATTACAGTACGTGTATGCTTCTAGCTGGAATTTTATTAAAAATGGGAGCATATGGGTTGGTTCGAATCAATATGGAATTATTACCCCGCGCTCATTCTATATTTTCTCCATGGTTGATAATGGTAGGTACGATCCAAATAATCTATGCAGCTTTAACGTCGCTTGGCCAACGTAATTTAAAAAAACGAATAGCTTATTCTTCTGTATCTCATATGGGTTTCATAATTATCGGAATTGGCGCTAGTACTGATACGGGCCTCAACGGAGCTCTTTTACAAATAATCTCTCATGGATTTATTGGTGCCGGACTTTTTTTCTTGGCAGGAACAGGTTATGATCGAATACGTCTTATTTATCTCGACCAAATGGGTGGGATAGCTATCCTAATGCCAAAACTATTCACGATGTTCAGTATATTATCGATGGCTTCTCTTGCATTACCGGGCATGAGTGGTTTTGTTGCTGAATTGATAGTATTTTTTGGAATAATAACAAGTCAAAAATACCTTTTCCTGACAAAAGTACTAATTGCTTGTGTAATGGCCATCGGAATGATATTAACTCCTATTTATTCATTATCTATGTTACGCCAGATGTTCTATGGATACAAACTATTTAATGTTCCAAACTTTTCGTTTTTAGATTTGGGACCACGAGAATTATTTGTTTCTATCTCCATCTTTATACCCGTAATAAGTATTGGTATTTACCCAGATTTCGTTTTTTCATTATCTATTGATAAAGTTCAAAGTATTTTATGTAAATATTTTTATAGATAATTTTTTTTATAGAAAAAAAAGTGATGATTTCTTAAATGGTGCATTGGACAAGAAAAAGATATCTTTTTGACTCAGTAACTCATTAATAGAAACCTAATTTAGCTGGATTATAGTTATTGTGAGAGCCATTTGAATCAAGTATTGTATTGATTCAAATGGCTCTTGACGACTTAGACCAGAATTTCGTATAGGTATCTAGGTCATTTTCTATCTCTAATCATTAGGCCCTTTTTTTACGTAGATGTTAATAGAAATGAACCATAACTATGAAGCCCTATTCCTAAGAGATTGACCCCGAAATAACATATCCAAATTATAAAAAAACCCATAGAAGCTACAATTGCAGAATTTTGCACTTTCCTATTTGGATTTGTTCGAGTATGCAAATAAATCGCAAATATAGTCCAAGTAATAAAGGCCCAAGTTTCTTTTGGGTCCCAATTCCAATACGATCCCCAGGCCTCATTAGCCCAGACTGCTCCCGAAAGAATACCCATAGTTAAAAAGATAAACCCTAGGCTAATAAGACGATAACTCCAATGATCCAATTGTTGAATCAATTGGGATCGGTAATAATTCTTAGTATAAACAAAAGAGAAGTTTTGTAAAATATTCCTTCTTTTATTCGTATATTGGATCTCACGAAAGTCAAATAACTCATTAAAAAAAAAGGAGCTATTACCAAAAATTTGGATGTCTTTTCGAAATGTAATGACTAGAAGAGATACTGATAATAATGATCCACATAAAAGAGCTGCATAACCCCCTAACATCATGCTTACGTGCATCATTAACCACTGGGATTGAAGAGCAGGTACTAATATTGTGGATTGATGCATTTCAGTTAAAAGACCCGAAGTGGCAAATCCTTGAGTAAAAATAGCGCTTGGTGCGGTTATTGCTCGTAAGTTTTTTTTGTGTTTTTTAAAATAGGGAACCATATGAATAATAGAAAAACTCCACGAAAGAAAGAGTAATGATTCACATAAATCATTTAATGGAAAATTTTGTGAATAAATCCAACGAGTGATTAATAATCCTGTTATACAGAAAAAAATAGCTATTATACCTCGTTCAGACGAATTATAGAGTACTCTCATTTCATCGACTACTAAGGTTATCAAATAAATAGTAATTACAATTGAAACTAGGGAAAAGGAAATATGAATTAATATATGTTCTAAAGTAAAAAATATCATATCCATTTTAAAAATAATGTACCGGAATTGAATTTATTATAGGACTTATAGTATTTATTTTAGACGATAACGTGCCGCTACTCGGATTCGAACCGAGATGCTCAAGCACTGCTTCCTAAGAGCAGCGTGTCTACCAATTTCACCATAGCGGCTTAAATGATACTAAGCTTTTTTTGTGAAAGTGTCGAGATTTAATCAATTCAGTTGAGTAAATAAAAAGAAAAAGCGCTACCCCCTACCCGAGAAAATACTAAAAAATCGTGCAAAACGGGGAGATGGGAGAAAGCAAAATCCCCACCTCCGAAATGAGAAAAATACTAAAAAAGTTCGTTAAAACCTTCTATCGTCTTTCTTGTGTGTATTTTTTTCGCGACAAAATATTGCTTTCATAATTGGATAGTATGGAAGAATTTTTTTATACCCTCAAAGAAGTTCCATTTACTCTTTAATATTGATTGCATTAGATAATAAAAATTTTGTAGTCATATTTTACACTAAATTAATATCTGTACGATTCATATTATTCTAATCTTAATCTTGTATTATTTAGTTGTCGGGACAAAAAAACCCTTTGAATTACCAGTAGAAATAGATTTAGCTAATGAAAATGCTTTTAACGCTGCCCAATATCCTTCCTTTTTCCACAAACTTTTATGAATACGCTTTTTTGTAATAGAAGTACGTTTTTTTGGAACTGCCATTCGAAATTTAAGAGATTTCTCAGTATTATCGTTGGATGTGAAAGACATCTATTGTTCAAAACTAATCCTTCTTCATTCTCTATCTATCAATAGATCCTAACGTGATAAAAAAAAAAAGATATACGAAGCTTACTGAAACAATTACTAAATAAAAAAGTATCCTATGTTAAAAAATGGGTTTAAATGAAAAAGAACCAAAGCTTATATTTCTATTTACATTTTTTTAGTCATTTATTTTTATATATGATATATGGAATAAAATTCAGCAAAAAGTTTAAAAACCCAACTTTACTTTTAACTAATTTTTATTAATTAGATTTTAAAATAGAAAGTTTAGATTCATTTTATTTTAAATCTAAATAGTCTATTTTCACGAATAACTTCATTGTGTTATTTGATTAATTTCCACTTCTTGATTTGAAGAAAAATGGATAATAATTCAAAATAAACATTTTTGAGTTCTTACCTATTTTTAGAAATTCTTTTAGAATTAGTATTAGTATAGGATCTGGTGAATTAGAACCAATTTTGAAAGACATTTTTTTATGGAACATACAATGGAACATACATACGAATATGCATGGATCATACCTCTGCTTCCACTTCCAGTTCCGCTGGGAATAGGATTAGGGCTTATCTTTTTTCCGACGGCAACAAAAAATCTTCGTCGTATGTGGTCTTTTCATAGTGTTTTTTTATTAAGTATAGTTATGGTTTTTTCAGCCGACTTATCTATTCAACTAGTAAATAGGAGTTCCATCTTTCAATATGTATCGTCTTGGACCATCAATAATGATGTTTCCTTAGAGTTTGGCTACTTGATCGACCCACTTACTTCTATTATGTCAATATTAATCACTACCATTGGAGTTTTGGTTCTTATTTATAGTGATAATTATATGTTTTATGATCAAGGATACTTGCGATTTTTTGCTTATATGAGTTTTTTCAATGCGTCTATGTTGGGATTAGTTACTAGTTCTAATTTGATACAAATTTATATTTTTTGGGAATTAGTTGGAATGTGTTCTTATCTATTAATAGGTTTTTGGTTCACACGACCACTTGCTGCAAATGCTTGCCAAAAAGCATTTGTGACTAATCGTGTAGGGGATTTTGGTTTATTATTAGGAATTTTAGGTCTTTATTGGATAACAGGTAGTTTCGAATTTCGTGATGTGTTTGAAATCTTCAATAACTTGATTTCGAATAATGGGGTCAATTTAGTTTTTGGAACTTTTTGTGTTTTACTATTATTTTCTGGTGCAGTTGCTAAATCAGCCCAATTCCCCCTTCATGTATGGTTACCTGATGCTATGGAGGGGCCTACTCCTATTTCAGCTCTTATCCATGCTGCTACTATGGTAGCAGCTGGAATTTTTCTTGTAGCTCGGCTTTTTCCCCTTTTCATATCCGTACCCTATGTACTAAATTTAATATCTTTCCTAAGCACACTAACAGTACTATTAGGAGCTACTTTAGCTATTGCTCAAAAAGATATTAAAAGAAGTTTAGCCTATTCTACAATGTCTCAATTGGCTTATATGATGTTAGCCTTAGGTATGGGGTCTTATCGAACGGCTTTATTTCATTTGATTACTCATGCTTATTCCAAAGCATTATTGTTTTTAGGTTCTGGTTCCATTATTCATTCAATGGAGGCTATTGTTGGCTATTCTCCAAATAAAAGTCAAAACATGGGTCTTATGGGTGGTTTAATAAAATATGTGCCAATTACAAAAACCGCTTTTTTTTTAGGTACACTTTCTCTATGTGGTATTCCTCCTCTTGCTTGTTTTTGGTCCAAAGATGAAATTCTTAATGATAGTTGGTTGTATTCACAGATTGTTGGAATAATAGCTTGTTCCACGGCAGGATTGACGGCATTTTATATGTTTCGAATATATTTACTTACTTTTGAAGGGCATTTAAACATTAATTTTCAAAATTATAGTGGAAAAACAGGTAGTTTGGCCTATTCCATATCTTTATGGGGTAAAGAAAGTCCAAAAACGAAAAAAAAGCAAATAAGTTTAGTAACTTTATTACCATTACCAATGAAGAGTAAGACTGACACTTCTTTTTTTTCAAG